TTAGCAAAAGCGGAAGATATTTTTTTCACTAGTCTTTGATTTCAAAAGGACATTCTCAATGATGAAAAATCAAAAAAAGAAAGAGAGAAAAGCCTACTATCGGAATCGAACCGATGACCATCGCATTACAAATGCGATGCTCTACCCTCTGAGCTAAGTAGGCTGACATACGAGAAATTCGACACGCCTAGGAATTCAATAAACTCTCAGAATCCTTGCTTGCTATTAACTATTAGAATACAATTTTTTTGAAATTCTGAGCTATTCATAATAAATATGAATCAAAAACAAGAAAATATAGAATTTCAAAAAATCTGAAATCTTATAGAACATAACGATTAATTTGGGCCTATCGAATTTCGACTTCTTTCTCACAATAATATTATAGATTATTGAATAAGAAATGAATAAATATTCAAAAATTTTTTTGTTTTTGAATTCAACCGACATTTGAAATTCTTTTGATTACCCTTCTCTCTTTTCTTCCCTATCATCCATCTTGCAAATTCTAATTTTTGAATGGAATTCTTAGTTATAACAAATGAGACATGCCGCCGCTTTCATTCGGAAAGGTGGAATTTAGGACGAAAAATCGACCGTTTAAGTAATGGAAATTACATAGAAAAGTGATCAGAAGGAGGACAGATAGATATATGGGATGGATCCACTTATATTGAATTGTAGAGACATAAATGATAAAATCGTTTTTGATTGGACCAAAAAGCAAAGATGAGAAAAGACTTTTTCGAGATAGCAATAAGTCTCTACTAAATTCAATAGTGCCGGTAGAAATAAAAGACAAGTGGGAAGGACATCACAGTGAGATCCTAATCTCAAAGGGGGATATGGCGAAATTGGTAGACGCTACGGACTTAATTGGATTGAGCCTTGGTAGGGAAACTTACTAAGTGAGAACTTTCAAATTCAGAGAAACCCTGGAATTAACAAAAATGGGCAATCCTGAGCCAAATCCCGTTTTCTGAAAACAAAGAAAGGTTCGGAAAGCGAAAATCAAAAAGGATAGGTGCAGAGACTCAATGGAAGCTGTTCTAACAAATGGAGTTGATTGTCTTACGTTGGTAAAGGAATCTTTCTCTTGAAACTTCAGAAAGAGTGAAGGATAACCCGATATAATATACATCGGTAAGGTATGCGTACTGAAATACTATAAAATATCAAATGATTAATGACGACTCGAATCTGTATTTGTTATATGAAAAATGGAAGAATTCTTGTGAATCGATTCAGGTTGAAGAATAAAGAGACAAATCATTCACTCCAGAGTCTGATAGATCTTTTGAAGAATTGAGTCATTGGACGAGAATAAAGATAGAGTCCCATTCTACATGTCAATATTGGCAACAATGCAATTTATAGTAAGAGGAAAATCCGTCGATTTTAGAAATCGTGAGGGTTCAAGTCCCTCTATCCCCAAAGAGCCCATTTCGCTGTCTAACGCTTGAGTCTATCCTTTTCTTTATATTGATCCTTTTTTTCGTTAGCGCTTCCAAATTCCTTCTCTTTCCCATTCACCTACGCTTTTACAAACCACTCTGAGCGGAAAGGTTTTTCTCTTCTCACGAGTTTTGTGGGATAGATTATACGTGTACAAATGAACATCTTTGAGCAAGGAATCCCCATTTGAATTTGAATGATTCACAATGGGGATTTTTATTCATCCGGAAACTTACTAAGTTGTTCTTTTGACGATCCAATAAATTTCGGGACCTGGACGAGACTTTCTAATATCCATTCAATTGACATATACCCAACTTCTCTAGTAAAATGAGGATACAGTATCGGGAATAGTCGGGATAGCTCAGCTGGTAGAGCAGAGGACTGAAAATCCTCGTGTCACCAGTTCAAATCTGGTTCCTGACACACGATTCATTTGGCTGAGCCTCTATAAAGTAATTGATATGAATCGAGATACATTTTGATTAAATTCATAAAGAGTCTAGATCATAATACATATTAGCCCTTTCGGTTTTTAGAGAGATATCCCATCTATTTTGATTTGATAGATGGGTAAAGACTTTCTTAGACAAAGTATCTAAGAAATGAGACTCTAGATTTCTATTCTTTTGAGTTGATTTATCCTCTCCTTCAAAAAAAACGAATAGAAATCGAATCCGATATCCTTTCATTCCCTTGTATTTTTTTCAAATTCTATTTTTTCATTGCCTCCTACATTACATGACTTTATTAGAGTCCGTCTAAGTGATGTGCGCACGACAAAGTTCATGATGCAGAACTCATTTGGTTCATCCTATTGGCTTGGATCATCCAAAATAAGTATCTTTCAAATTTTAGAATCCCAATGAAGCCCTAAGTGTCTTGTCTTGTTTGTTATCCTAGCCAGACTACAAATGAGACCTAAATTCCTATGTTTCACCGAGAACAGAGCCTGGAATCTATAGAATTCTAGAAGTGAAGATCCATGTTTTATCATTCAATGAGCATCTTGGATTTCATAAAATTTGGGGGCAATATAATCTTT